GTATTTCGTTTATTTCGTTTATTTCGTTTATTTCGTTTATTTCGTTTATTTCGTTTATTTCGTTTATTTCGTTTATTTCGTTTATTTCGTTTATTTCGTTTATTTCGTTTATTTCGTTTATTTCGTTTATTTCGTTTATTTCGTTTATTTCGTTTATTTCGTTTATTTCGTTTATTTCGTTTATTTCGTTTATTTCGTTTATTTCGTTTATTTCGTTTATTTCGTTTATTTCGTTTATTTCGTTTATTTTGTTTTGTCCTAGGTTTGTGTCCCTGTTGGTTGTTTGGGTACGTAGGTTTTGTGAGTATGTGTAGGGGCTTGGGTTGGTATGATTTTGGCGTTGGGGTGTTGGATGGAGTGGTGTTTGTGAGGTATATAAGATGTTAGGGGAAAAATTGATTTTTAGGGTGCGGGGAGTGCTGAAGGTTCTCGTGGTTGAATTGCACAACAATAGTTTTTCAAGCTGTAGGTCTCGGGGAAGTTCCGGGCGAGAATAGTCATGACTTATTTTGTGCTTTTTTTAGGAGTGTGTTTTGTTTTTGGGGCGTTGGCGGTTGCGTCTAATCCGTCTCCGTATTATGGGGTTGTTGGGTTAGTGTTGGGGTCTGTTGTTGGGTGTGGATGGCTGATGAGTCTGGGGATTTCTTTCATTTCGTTGGTGTTATTTATGGTGTATTTGGGGGGAATGTTGGTTGTTTTTGTTTATTCTGTAGCGTTGGCAGCAGACCCCTTTCCTGAGGCTTGGGGAAATTGACGGGTTGTAGGGTGTGGTGTGGGGTTGATTTTGTTATTGCTTGTTGGGGTTGCAGTTGGTGGTGGTGTTGGTTGTTTAAGTCCTGGGGTAGGTACTGTTGATAGTGGGGGTATAGTTTCTGTGCGATTGGATTTTAGTGGGGTGGCGATGTTTTATTTTTATGGGGTTGGGATGTTTTTTGTTGCTGGTTGGGGGCTGTTGTTAACTTTGTTTGTGGTGTTGGAGCTTGTGCGAGGGTTGTCTCGGGGAGCTATTCGGGCGGTTTAGGTTTGTTGGGTAGCTCAGAAGATAGTTTAATGAGAATGCCAGCTTTGGGAGTTGGTGGCAGAGGTTCGAGTCCTCTTTTTCTGAAGTTGCGGCCTAGATGTAACGTTTTTTTGGAAAAAAAAAGAAAAAAATGGGTGATATTGTTAATGTAACTTCGGTGCCGGGGAATGGAATATTGGGTGAAAAAATTGAAGATCTGATATGGGTGTAAGGTGTGAGTTTTGGTGGGTTCGCGGGTAGGGGTTTTTGGGTTTTTTGTCTAGTTGTTAGGGATTATTGAGGAAGGTAGTATAGCATGTCCAACAAGCATTCATATATATTGGTATACTCTATTTAAGTGGATGAATCATAACTAAATGCTGATAGCAAGTGCATCAGTGTAACGGTGGTTGACTCCAAATACGCAAACCGTCTCATTCAGCAACTCCTGAAGGTGAGGAACGGCTCGAAGTCCATAGGGCTCAGACCTATCTAAGGGCTCCCGTTGCACTCAGAAGGGTCACCTGTGAAGCGTTCCAAAAAAAAAAGGAACCAACCGCCCCAAAAAGGAAAAATGCCGCGATCACGGACTTAGAAGTGGAATAAAGCGAACCAGATGGCTCCGAGAAGGGCAAGTTAAAGGGAAGAGCCAAGTTATGGCCCTGACCGAGGAACCAGAGGCGCAAAAGTGCAAGTTGTGCTAGGGGTTTAGGGGGAAAGAATGATCCTGACGCTGGTCGTGTAATGAGATTATGCAACGGCAGTAGTCCGAACCTCGTGAGAAGAACGATTAATAGATAACCTAATACCTGAAACCGGTACTTCGAGAATGATTTAGGTACTATGGCCTGTTACCATTAATATTATGTATTAAGGCACTTCCGTATCTTAGGATAAGTTGGTGTATAAAGCTCAACTTTAATGGATTTAGCTCGAGTGGAGATAGCCGTTATTCCTTGTTTCATTGCTTGATTTGTCCTAGAATGTATAGATGGCTGTCGATAATTTTATGCCCGGTTATACAGGGTATGGATACAGTACATACATTATATGAATCTAGTACATTGAGTTGTAATGTAATGGGGGAATATATTAATGCGAAGTAATACATAGGGGGGAGGGGGGGGTGGTGAATGGTTTTATTTTTTGGGGAAGTGAACTGATTTGGTAAAAAATGCCAGCTTGGGGCTGGCATGGGGTGGGAAGTGAACTGATTTGGTAAAAAATGCCAGCTTGGGGCTGGCATGGGGTGGGAAGTGAACTGATTTGGTAAAAAATGCCAGCTTGGGGCTGGCATGGGGTGGGAAGTGAACTGATTTGGTAAAAAATGCCAGCTTGGGGCTGGCATGGGGTGGGAAGTGAACTGATTTGGTAAAAAATGCCAGCTTGGGGCTGGCATGGGGTGGGAAGTGAACTGATTTGGTAAAAAATGCCAGCTTGGGGCTGGCATGGGGTGGGAAGTGAACTGATTTGGTAAAAAATGCCAGCTTGGGGCTGGCATGGGGTGGGAAGTGAACTGATTTGGTAAAAAATGCCAGCTTGGGGCTGGCATGGGGTGGGAAGTGCTTGATGGAAACTCTAAGAAGGTTGTGGGTCTTCATTCTTTGGTTTACAAGACCAATGTTTTTATAAACTATTAGAGTATTTAGTAGTTGAGGATTTTGTTTTCTAAGGTTCCAGCGAGGGGAAAGAGAATTAGGAGAATTGTAAAGTAGGAGAGGGAGGCAAGTTGGCCGATGATAATGAATGGGTGTTCAACGGGTTGGCTTCCTACTCAGGTTAAGATAAGTAGGTTGGTGACTAGGAGTCAGAATAGTGATTGGGATAGAGGGCGGAAGGTTATTGTACGTTGTTTTGATTTATGTAGTAGCGGGCTTAAGAACAGGATTAATACTGAGGCGGCTAGTGCTAAGACTCCGCCTAATTTGTTAGGAATTGAGCGTAGAATAGCGTAGGCAAATAGGAAGTACCATTCTGGTTTGATGTGTGGTGGGGTGACTAGGGGGTTCGCTGGTGTGAAGTTTTCTGGGTCTCCTAGCAGGTTTGGGGTGAATAGGGCTAGGGCTATTAGGGGGAGGAGTATGAGTATAAAACCTAGGAGGTCTTTGAGAGAGTAGTAGGGGTGGAATGGGATTTTGTCACAGTTTGATGTGACTCCTAGGGGGTTGTTGGAACCTGATTCATGTAGGAAGGTGAGGTGGATTAAGGTAAGCCCTGCGATTAGGAATGGTAGGAGGAAGTGTAAGGCGAAGAAGCGGGTTAGTGTTGGGTTGTCTACTGAGAATCCTCCTCAGGCCCATTCGACTAGGGTTTGGCCGATATATGGGATTGCTGAGAATAGGTTGGTAATAACTGTGGCTCCTCAGAATGACATTTGTCCTCAGGGTAACACATAGCCGACGAAGGCTGTGGCTATTAGGGTGAGTAGGAGGATGATTCCTGTGTTTCAGGTTTCTTTGTATAAATAAGAGCCGTAGTAGATTCCTCGTCCGATGTGTATGTAAATGCAGATGAAGAATAGTGATGCTCCGTTGGCATGTAGGTTGCGGATCAACCATCCGTACTGCACGTTTCGGCATGTGTGGGCAACAGATGAGAAGGCCAGTGTTGTGTCTGCTGTGTAGTGTATGGCTAGTAGTAGGCCAGTTAGGATTTGGGTGGCTAGACAGATTCCTAGTAAGGATCCGAAGTTTCATCATATGGAGATGTTGGGTGGGGTGGGGAGGTCAATTAGGGAGTTGTTGATTATTTTTATTAGGGGGTGTGATTTTCGAATGTTGGGTGCCATTATTTTTTCTTTTGAGTGTGAATAGGATGACTAGGATTGATAGGGCGAAGGATCCCAGGTATGTTTTGATTAGTCCTGTGTGCAGGGTTGTTGAGGCTTTTGTGGCGATTTGTTGCAGGTCGGCAAGTCCTTCAGGGCCTATTTTTTTGTATCAGAACAGGTCGGTTAAGTGAAGGGCAAATTTTTGTCCGTGGTTTAGTAGGTTAGTGGTGCTGAGGCGATGAGTTAGTAGGTTGAAGTATCCTAGGTTGGTGGAGAAGTTTGAGTAGATGTTTTGTTTGGGATGGGTTAAGATGTGGGTTAAGTTTGATAGTTCTAGTGCTAGAATAATGCCTAGGATTGTGACTAGGATAGCTGCAGTTTTTGTGATTGTGGGTATAGTTATGGGGGGAGTTTTTGTGGGGATGATATAGGATGTGATGAGTAGGCCTGATAGGATAGTGCCTAGGGCCAGGCGTAAAATGGGGTTGGTAATTAGTGGGTTGTTTTCGTTGGTTGGGGTCATTGAGGGAGTTCGGGTGAATCCCGCTTGGACTAGGGATGTTATGCGGATGCTGTAGGTTGCTGTAAAGGCTGTAGCCAGAAGGGTCAGGGTGAGTGCTCATGTGTTTAGGTAGGAGGTGTTTAGGTTTTCGATGATTAGGTCTTTTGAGTAGAATCCTGATAGGAAGGGGGTTCCTATTAGTGCTAGGTTTCCGATGGTTAGGCAGGATGTTGTTGTTGGCAGTGTTTTTTGTAGGCCTCCTATTTTTCGGATATCTTGTTCTCCAGCAAGGTTGTGGATAATTGAGCCGGAGCAAAGGAATAGTATGGCTTTGAAGAATGCGTGTGTTGAAATGTGGAGGAAGGCTAGTTGGGGAAGGTTTAGTCCAATGGCGACTATTATTAGACCTAGTTGGCTTGATGTGGAGAAGGCGATGATTTTTTTGATATCGTTTTGGGTCAGAGCGCATGTAGCGGCGAATAGTGTGGAGAGTGCGCCCAAGCATAGGCATGTGGTTAGAGCAGTTTGGTTGCTGGATAGTATGGGGTGGGTTCGGATGAGTAAGAAGATTCCGGCTACTACTATGGTGCTGGAGTGGAGTAGGGCGGAGACGGGGGTAGGACCTTCTATGGCGGCTGGGAGTCAGGGGTGTAGGCCGAATTGGGCTGATTTTCCTGTGGCTGCTAAAATTAGGCCTAGTAAGGGGAGCATTGGGGTATGTGTGTGGGAGAAAGTTTGTTGAATTTCTCAGGTGTTTAGGGTCGATGCTATTCATGCTATGCTGATGATGAAGCCAATATCTCCGATTCGGTTGTAGAGTACAGCCTGTAGGGCGGCTGTGTTGGCTTTTGCTCGTCCATGTCACCATCCGATTAGTAGGAATGACATGATTCCTACTCCCTCTCAGCCCACGAACAGGAGGAATATGTTGTTGGCAATGGTCAGGGTTAATATGGCAATTAGGAAGATGGATAGGTAGGAGAAGAATTTTGTGGTGTTTGGTTCTGAGGCCATATATCATGTTGCGAATTGTAGGATAGATCAGGTTACAAATAGTGCAATAGGGAGGAATATGATTGAGTATTGGTCTATTTTTAGGCTGATTGGGATTTTAAAGTTTGTGGTGAGTTTTCATTCTCAGCAGGTGGTAATGTTTTCTGTGTTTGAGTATATGAAGATTGTTATGGGTACTAGGCTGATTAGGAATGCCGTTTTGATGGTGCGGGTGATGATGGTTGGGGAGTTTTTTAGGGTTTTTGTTAGAAGGGGTAAGGTTATGGGAGTTAAGATTAGTGTGAGTGTAAGTATTATGAAGGTGTTTAGGAGTAGTGTGGTTCCCATTGCTTTTACTTGGATTTGCACCAAGGTGATTGGTTCCTAAGACCAGTGGATTTCTACTATCCTTTAAAAGCAAGGGGGCTGAGGTTTTAAACTCAGATGCAGGAATTAGCAGTTCTTGCTGGTTGAACCTCCCCTCGGCGAGCAAGAAGGGTTTAGCTTCTATCTTCAGGATCACAGTCTGATGTTTGGATTTTAAACTATGCTTGCATTGGGGGATGCTGGATACAAGGTCGGGTTTAAGGATTAGTAGGATTAAGGGGAGGATATGTAGGGTTATTAATAGATGCTCTCGTGTGTTTGAATTTTGTAAGCGGGTGATATGGGTTGGGGTGGTTCCTCGTTGGGTTGTGAGGAGCAGGTAGAGGGTGTATGATGCAGTTATTAAGGTTGCTGTTCCAGTAAGGAGGATTGTTGGGGTAGATCAGTTGAATAGTGCGGTTATGATGGTTAGTTCTGCTATTAAGTTGGTGGTGGGGGGCAGTGCTATGTTTGTGAGGTTTGCTAGAAGTCATCAAGTTGCTATTAATGGGAGAAGAGGTTGAAGGCCTCGTGTTATTAGGAGGATTCGGCTGTGTGTTCGTTCGTAGTTGGTGTTGGCTAGGCAGAATAATATTGAGGATGTTAGGCCATGGGATACTATGAGGATTATTGCCCCTGAAAATGATCAGGGGGTTTGGATTATGCTAGCTGCAATTACGAGGCCTATGTGGCTTACAGATGAGTAGGCGATGAGTGATTTCAAGTCAATTTGTCGTAGACAAATTGAACTAGTCATTAGTGCTCCTCATAGTGCGAGGGCAATAAAGGGGTAGTGCAGGTGATTTAGGAGTGGATTTAATAGTAGGGTTATTCGTATGATACCATATCCTCCCAGTTTTAGGAGGAGGGCTGCGAGTAATATGGATCCTGCGATTGGTGCTTCTACGTGAGCTTTGGGGAGTCACAGGTGAAGTCCGTAGAGGGGTGCTTTTACTATGAACGCTAGGAGTAGGGCTAGAGTTGATAGGAGGCCTGTTCATGAGTGGGGTATAGTGGGGTGGTTGAGTTTTATTATTAGGAGGTGGAGGGTGCCAGTTTGTGAGTGTAGGGCAAGGATTGTGACTAGTAGTGGTAAGGAGCTGATGAGGGTGTAGAATAGCAAGTAGATTCCTGCGCTTAGACGGTCTGGTTGGCTTCCTCATCGGGTGATTAAGATCAGGGTTGGGATTAGGGTTGCTTCGAATGAGATGTAGAATATTATGAGTTCTGTAGCTGAGAATGCTAGGATGATGAGGGGTTGAGTAAGGGCTAGGGTTATGATGAAGATTCGTTTTCGTGGGGTTGGTTCATGTTGGAGGTGGTTTTGGGATGCCAGGATTATAAGGGGTAGTAATCAGCAGGTGAGTGATAGTAGGGGGGAGGAAATTTGGTCTATGCCTGTTCATTGAGTTAGGATTTTGCTTGGGTAGTAAGTTGGGAGGAGTCAGTGTAAGCTGAGGAGGGCAATTAGTAGGCTGTGGGCCGTGGTGTTGGTCCATAGGAATTTTGTTGGGGATAGGAGGGCTGTTGGGGATAGAAGAAGGGTTGGGAGGAGGATTTTTAACATTGAAGTAGATTTAGGTTGTGTAGGTGGTCGGAACCATGAGTGCGAGTTGAGGCTACTAGTATAGCTAGGCCCGTGCCAGCTTCGCAAGCTGAGAAAGTTAGTATGAGAATAGGTGTCAGGGCGAGAGAGGTTGTTTGGTTTTCAATGGGGAACATTGATAGGGCGATGTATAGGGACAATATTATGCTTTCTAGACATAGTAGGGCGGAGATTAGGTGGGTGCGGTGTAGGGTTAGGCCTAAGCTGCTTAGGGCGAAGGCTGAGCAGTAGCTTAGATGTATGAAGGACATGAAGAAAGTCATAGGATAAGGCTATGGTTTGTTGAGTCGAAATCAACTGTCTTAATTAGACTAACTTTCTGTTATTCTGCTCATTCTAGGCCTCCTTGAAGTCATTCGTAAATTAGTCCCAGTGTGAGTAGGGTAATGATTAGTAGAGTTCAGGTCAGGGTAGTGATGGGAGATTGTAGTTGGGTAGCTCATGGTAGGGGAAGTAGGAGTGCAATTTCTAGGTCGAATAAAAGGAATAGGATTGCTACTGAGAAAGAATCGGATTGAGAACGGTAGTCGGGCTGACCCTAGGGGGTCAAATCCGCATTCATATGGAGATAGTTTTTCWGAGTCTGGGGTTGTTTGGGCTAGTCAGAAGTTTAAGGAAATTAAGATGATGCTTAGGGTGAGGGATAGTGTAAGTATGAAAAGGATTATGTTTATTGCTCTCCTCTGGGGTTATACCAGATTTTAGAGATTGGAAGTCAATTGTAATTAATATACTAGGGGAGCAAGATCCTCATCAGTAAATAGTTATGTATAGGAATAGTCAAATGACATCTACGAAGTGTCAGTATCAGGCTGCAGCTTCGAATCCAAAGTGGTGGTTAAGTGTAAAGTGGAAGTTGATTAGTCGTAATAGGCAGATTGAGAGGAAGGAGGATCCGATGATTACGTGCAGGCCGTGAAATCCTGTAGCGACAAAGAAGGTTGAGCCATATACGCTGTCAGCGATTGAGAATGGTGCTTCATAGTATTCTATGGCTTGGAGTATTGTGAAGTAGATTCCCAGGAGGATAGTTAGGCTGAGGGCTTGGATTGCTTGTTTGCGGGCCCCCTCGGTGATACTGTGGTGGGCCCATGTGTCGGTAACCCCTGATGCTAGTAGAATGGCTGTGTTGAGTAGGGGCACTTCTATGGGGTTTATGGGTTTGATTCCTGTTGGGGGTCACTGTCCTCCTAGTTCTGGTGTAGGAGCTAGGCTTGAGTGGAAGAAAGCTCAGAAGAAGCCTAGGAAGAAGAATACTTCTGATGTGATAAATAGAATTATTCCATATCGGAGGCCTTTTTGTACTGGGAGTGTGTGATGGCCTTGGAATGTTCCTTCTCGAATAATGTCTCGTCATCATTGTAGTATTACTAGGATTATGGAGATTAGGCCTAAAGTTAGGAGCTGGGGGGATTTGTAGTGGAATCATATGGCCAATCCTGAGGTAGTGAGGAGAGCAGCAGCAGCTCCGGAGATTGGTCAGGGGCTGGGGTCTACTATGTGGAAGGGGTGTGCTTGGTGGGCCATTAGATGTTTTCTTGTAAGTATAGGCTCAGTAGGAGGACGAAAACGTATGCTTGGATTATAGCTACTGCTACTTCTAGAATGGTAAGTAGTAGGAGGACTAGCATGGTTAGGGCGGAAATTGTGGGCATAATGGGGAGAAGGACGGCGGTGGCTGTGGAGATGAGTTGGATAAGTAGGTGTCCTGCTGTTAGGTTTGCTGTAAGTCGGACTCCAAGTGCTAGTGGGCGGATAAATAGGCTTGTAGTTTCAATTAGAATTAGGGCGGGGATGAGTGGGGTAGGAGTGCCTTCGGGTAGTAGGTGTCCTAGGGAAATTGTGGGTTGGTTTCGTAGTCCCGTAAGGAGGGTGGCGAGTCAGAGTGGGAAGGCTAGTGCTATGTTTATAGATAGTTGGGTGGTGGGGGTGAATGTGTATGGTAGTAGGCCTAGGAGGTTGATTGTGAGGAGTAGTATTATTAAGGATGTGAGAATTAGTGCCCATTTGTGGCCTTTTTTGTCTAGGGGTATTATTAGTTGTTTTGTGACTAGATGGATTAGTCATGATTGGAGGGTGGTGAGGCGGTTGTTGATTCATCGGGTGTTGGGGGAGGGGAATAATAGGGCTGGAAAGAGGATGGAAAGGAGGGCTAGGGGTATGCCTATTAAGTAGGGGCTTGAGAATTGGTCGAAGAAGCTTAGGTTCATGGTCAGGTTCAAGGAGTGGATTTGTTAAGGGTGTTGGCTTTGTTTTGGGGGTTGTTGGTAGAGGTGAATGGCAGAAGTTTAGGTTGAATAATTAATAAGAAGATTGTTCAGGTGACAAGTATGGTTAGGAATCATGGATTTGGATTTAGTTGGGGCATGTCATTAAGGAGGGGTGGGGTGTCCTCTTTCTCTAGCTTAAAAGGCTAGTGCTGGTACATAGCTTCTTAATGATTAGGATGATAGGAGTGTAGATCAGTGTTCGAAATGGGTTAGGGGAGTTGATTCTACCACAATTGGCATGTAGCTGTGATTAGCTCCGCAGATTTCTGAGCACTGTCCGTAGAAGATGCCTGGTCGGGTTGTGATAAAGGATGTTTGGTTGAGTCGTCCGGGAATTGCATCGGTCTTTACTCCCAGAGAGGGGACGGCTCATGAGTGTAATACGTCATTGGCAGTGACGATGATGCGGATGGGGGATTCTATTGGGATTACAATGCGATGATCCACTTCTAGTAGTCGGAAGTGTCCTGAGGGGAGTTCTGTGGTTGGGATTATGTAGGAGTCGAATGCTAGGTCTTTGAAGTCTGTGTATTCGTAGGCTCAATATCATTGGTGCCCGATGGCTTTTAGAGTTAAGTCGGGGTCGTCAATTTCGTCTATTATATATAGAATTTGTAGGGATGGTAGAGCAAGTAGGATGAGGACGATGGCAGGTAGGATTGTTCAGATGAGTTCTACTTCTTGGGCATCTACAGTGTTGGAGGATAGTTTTTCTGCTAGTATAAGTGTTAGGAGATAGAGTACTAGGCTGCAGATTGCAAGTGCWACCATTAGGGCGTGGTCGTGGAATTCTACAAGTTCTTCTATGATTGGTGAGGAGGCATCTTGGAATCCGAGTTGGGATTGGTTGGCCATGGTAGGGGTGTACAGGGGTTTCACCTGTGATTTAGCTTTGACAAAGCTGTGTAATGGGTTTACTAACACTCCATAAGAAAGAAGCATGAGTGGTTTGATGCGGTTGGCTTGAAACCAGCGTATGAGGGAACGATTCCTTCCTTTCTTGGGTCTGGATGAAGGTTGGTTCTTCAAAGGTGTGGTAGGGGGGTGGGCAGCCGTAGAGCCATTCGATGTTGGTAGTGGTTAGCTCTGCAAGGATGACTTTTCGTTTTGCTGCGAATGCCTCTCAGATGATGAATATTAGGAGGATTACGGCTGTTATTGAGATTAGGGAGCCAATAGAGGATAGGGTGTTTCATAGGGTGTAAGCGTCTGGGTAGTCTGAGTAGCGTCGTGGTATGCCAGCTAGGCCTAGGAAGTGTTGGGGGAAGAATGTTAGGTTTACGCCTGTGAATATAACCCCGAAGTGGGTTTTGGATCATGTGGGGTGAAGAGTATATCCGGTAAATAGTGGGAATCAGTGGGTGAATCCAGCTAGGATGGCGAATACAGCTCCTATTGAGAGGACATAGTGGAAGTGGGCGACTACATAGTATGTGTCGTGTAGGGCAATGTCTAGTGAGGAGTTTGCCAGCACGATACCCGTTAGACCTCCGATTGTGAAGAGGAAGATGAAGCCTAGGGCTCATAGTATTGGTGGATCTCATTTGATGGTTCCTCCGTGTAGTGTGGCTAGTCAGCTGAATACTTTGATGCCGGTTGGGATGGCAATGATTATAGTGGCTGAAGTGAAGTATGCTCGGGTGTCTACGTCTATTCCTACGGTAAATATGTGGTGGGCTCATACGATGAAGCCTAGGAATCCAATTGATAATATGGCTCAGACTATTCCTATATAGCCGAATGGTTCTTTTTTACCTGCGTAATATGCTACAACATGGGAGATGATTCCAAAGCCGGGGAGAATTAAGATGTAAACTTCTGGGTGGCCGAAGAATCAGAACAGGTGTTGATAGAGAATGGGGTCTCCTCCTCCAGCAGGGTCAAAGAATGTAGTGTTTAGGTTTCGGTCAGTTAATAGTATGGTGATGCCGGCAGCTAGTACTGGGAGTGAAAGCAGTAGGAGGACGGCGGTGATGAGAACGGACCATACGAATAGTGGGGTTTGGTATTGTGATAGGGCGGGGGGTTTTATGTTGATGGCTGTTGTGATAAAGTTGATTGCCCCCAGAATGGAAGATACACCTGCGAGGTGTAGGGAGAAGATGGCTAGGTCTACTGAGGCGCCAGCATGGGCTAGGTTGCCTGCTAAGGGGGGGTATACGGTTCATCCTGTCCCAACCCCAGCTTCTACTGTGGAGGATGCTAGGAGTAGTAGGAAGGATGGGGGGAGGAGTCAGAAGCTTATGTTGTTTATGCGTGGAAACGCTATGTCTGGGGCTCCAATTATAAGGGGGACTAGTCAGTTTCCAAATCCTCCGATCATAATGGGTATAACTATGAAGAAGATTATTACAAAGGCGTGGGCGGTGACGATGACATTGTAGATTTGGTCATCTCCTAGGAGGGTTCCTGGTTGTCCGAGTTCTGCTCGGATAAGGAGGCTGAGGGCAGTGCCGGCTATGCCTGCTCATGCTCCGAAGAGTAGGTATAGGGTGCCAATGTCTTTGTGGTTTGTTGAAAATAGTCATCGGTTGATGAAGGTCACAGGTAAGATGGCTGAGTGTTTAGGCGTTAGGCTGTAGTCCTTTTTACAGAGGTTTGATTCCTCTTCTTATCGACTCTGTAGTGAAGTTCATGTTGAGTTGCAAACTCATTGATGTACATTGAGAGTGTGCCGGAGTCTAGTAGACAGAAGCTTGCTGGTTCGAGCGTCTAGCTGTTAATTAGAAGTTTATGGGATCAAGGCCCGTCTGTCTAGGTTTGTTTTGAGGCCCTAGCTTAATTAGAGTATCTGAGTTGCATTTAGATGGTGCAGGTTTAGTGTCCTGCGGGTCTTAGTGGTGCGGGCAGAAACTAAGAGGATTTAACTCTTATTTAAGGCTTTGAAGGCCTTCGGTTTTAATAGACGGGTTATCCTAAGTTTCTTAGGCAATGGTTAAGATCGTGGGGGCGAGAGGGAGGAGAAGAATTGATAAAGAGATTAGGGTAGAGGTTGGTGTGTTTGTGGGGTTTTTGTTATATCATTGTTTTATGAAGTTTGTAGTGTTTGGCGGGAGTGTGATAGTGGAGCAATATGCAAGGCGTAAGTAGAAGAATAATCCCAGTAGGGAGAGTATTGAGATGATTATGGCTGTGGTTGATATTTCTTGTTTGGTTAGTTCTTGGATAATGAGTCATTTTGGTAAAAAGCCAGTGAGTGGAGGGAGGCCGGCTAGGGATAGTAGTGCTAATATTAAGGATGCGTTTAGTGCTGGTGTTTTTGTTCAGGAGGTTATTATTGTGGGTAGTTTTAATGAGTTGGTTGTGTTGAGGGTTAGGAAAATGGCGGCAGTTATTATGGAGTACAGGTAGAAGGTTATTATTGTTAGTTTGGGGTTGTATATGAGGATGATGGTTATTCAACCTAGGTGGGCGATTGATGAGAAAGCTAGGATTTTTCGGACTTGTGTCTGGTTTAGTCCTATTCATCCTCCGATGGCTGCGGATGCGATGGCTATGGTCGTCAGTAGGAGTGGGTTCAGTGAGGGGGCAGTTAAGAAAAGAATAGTGATGGGGGGAAGTTTTATTAGTGTGGAGAGAAGTAGGGCGGTGATTATAGGTGAGCCTTGTATAACCTCTGGAAATCAGAAATGGAAGGGTGCTAGGCCTAGTTTTATTGCTACGGCTGTGGTTAGTAGTAGGGAGGCTGTTGGTTGGGTTAGCTGGGTGATGTCTCATTGTCCGGTAAGTTGGGCGTTGATTGTACTTGAGAATAGGATTAGTGCAGAGGCGGTTGCTTGGACGAGAAAATACTTGATTGCAGCTTCTACAGCTCGAGGGTGGTGTGATTTTGAAATGAAGGGGATAATAGCAAGGGTGTTAATTTCTAGCCCAGCTCAGGCTATTATTCAGTGGTTGCTTGAAATTGTAATGGTTGTTCCTGTTAGGAGGCTCAGGGAGAATGCTAGTTTTGTAAGGGGGCTCATTTAGTAGAGGAAGGGGTTAAACCATCATTTTCGGGGTATGGGCCCGATAGCTTTGTGTTTAGCTGACTCTACTAGGAAGTAATATAAAGGGAGTATGGAGGGTTTTGATCTCTTTTGTGCAGGTTCAATTCCTGTCTTCCTAAGGTCTTGTAAGGAAATGAGAGGGCTGGTAAACCTCTATGTTCACTTTATCATAGTGACCCTTAGACATTCAGGCACATTTCCTTATGTGGGTGTGTTTTTAAGCGGGGGGGAGGCCTGCATAGCAGATTGGCATGCTGGTGTGTCAGAAACATAGGGCTAATGTTAGGGGTAGGAAGTTTTTTCACAGGAGGTGCATGAGTTGGTCGTAGCGAAATCGCGGGTATGAGGCACGGATTCACAGGAAGCCAAAGGATAGGAGTAGGGTTTTTGTGGCGAGGATTATTGGGAATAGTTCTGAGGGGAGGCCCAGGGAGCTTGGATTGATGAATAGGATGGTGGTTAGTGCGTTTATTAGTATAATATTTGCGTATTCAGCTAGGAAGAACAGGGCAAATGGGCCTGCGGCATATTCTACATTGAAGCCTGAGACTAGTTCAGATTCTCCTTCTGTTAAATCAAATGGAGCGCGGTTGGTTTCAGCAAGAGTGGAAATGTACCACATTATTGCAAGGGGTCAGGTGGAGAAGATGAGGTATAGGGGTTCTTGGGTAGTGGCGAGGGTGTTCAGAGTGTAGTTTCCGCTTAGTATGATTACGGATAGAAGGATGATGGCTAGTGTTACTTCGTATGAGATGGTTTGTGCGACTGCTCGGAGGGCGCCGATTAGAGCATATTTTGAGTTTGAAGCTCAGCCTGACCATAAGATTGAATATACTGCTAAGCTTGATATTGCTAAAAGGAATAGTAGGCCTAAGTTTAGGTCTGCAAGGGAGAAGGGTAGAGGGAGAGGAGTTCAAATTGAGATTGCAAGAAGGAGGGCTAGTACTGGGGTTAGGGTGAAGAGCAGGGGAGAGGAGGTTGATGGTCGGATGGGTTCTTTGGTAAATAGTTTGATGCCGTCTGCTACGGGTTGTAGGAGTCCAAATGGGCCAACAATGTTTGGGCCTTTTCGGGCTTGTATGTAGCTTAGGACTTTTCGTTCTACTAGTGTTAAGAAGGCTACGGCGATTAGGACTGGAAGGGCATAGGCTAAGAACATAATAGAGTGTATTAGGGGTGTTGATTGGGCCATGGTTAAGTTGTGGAGAGCTAGGGAGAGGATTTGAACCTCTAGTTAAAGGGCTTAAGCCTTTTGCATTTGCCAGGCTTTGCTACACTAGCGACCCTTTTTTAGGGGTTTAGAATGGATAATCTCTTGGGCAATTTAGTTGAGGTCATTGCTTGGGGAGGGGGGGCGTGCCTAAAAGTATTGGCCCCACCTTTCCGGTCCTTTCGTACTGGGAAAGGTTTGTCATAGATAGAAACCGACCTGGATTGCTCCGGTCTGAACTCAGATCACGTAGGACTGTTAATCGTTGAACAAACGAACCCTTAATAGCGGCTGCACCATTGGGATGTCCTGATCCAACATCGAGGTCGTAAACCTCTCCGTCGATGGGGGCTCTTAGGAGAGATTGCGCTGTTATCCCTGGGGTAGCTTGGTCCATTGTTCAATTGTATTGGGTCTGGTTGCTGTTTGCACGTTGATGGGTGGTTCTTAGTTAAGATAGGTGGTCTTATTTTTGGAGGGTGTGTTTTACTCCAAGGTTGCCCCAACCGAAAAATTATGGGCCAGCGTTGAGGGGGTAGTGTGCCTGGTAGGTTTGGGTTTTGGTGTGGGGTGGCCATTGATTTTTAAGTTCCACAGGGTCTTCTCGTCTTATGGTTTTATTCCTGCTTTTGCACAGGAAGATCAATTTCACTGATTATCTGTAAGAGACAGTTAAGACCTCGTTTAGCCGTTCATACAGGTCTCGATTTATGGGACAATTGATTGCGCTACCTTTGCACGGTTAGGATACCGCGGCCGTTAAATGTGGTGTCACTGGGCAGGCATCACCTCCAATACTTGTCAAGCTGGAGGCTATGTTTTTGGTAAACAGTCGGGCCTTGTGTTTGCTGAGTTCCTTTTACAGATTTTAATCTTTCTAGTGGGCGCACCTGGGTTGGGTTAACAGTGTGTTGAAAATGTTTGATCTTGTTGTGGTTGGGGGCATAATTTTTCTGTTAACGGTACTTGTTGCTAAGTTTGCGCTTAAGAGGTAGTAGACTACCTAGTTACTCATTTTAGCATTAGCTCTTCTATTGTTTATAGATTGACCTGTTAGTTTTGGAGGGAGTCGTGTTGTTTTTATATTTTTTTTGTAAGGAGCTTTGACGCACTCTTTGTTGGTGGCTGCTTGAGGGCCTACAGTTTTGAAAGTTTTGTGAGTTATCCGCTAATGAAGGCTGTATTCTTTATTAAAGGAGCTGTACCTCCTTTAAATAGCTCTTAGTCCATTTCAGTTTGGGTTGTTGGGGTCCTTGAGGGAGAGACTAAGGGTGAACTTAGATTCGTTTCACAGGTAACCAGCTATCACCCAGCTCGGTTGGCTTTTCACCTCTACTGACAAGTCATCCCACTCTTTTGCAACAGAGACGGGTTCGCTCGTTGGCAGCTGCTTGTAAGTAGCTCGCGTAGGTTTCGGGGGGGCAAGCTTAAGTTCGCTTTGCTTGGTTGTTCTTGCTAAACCATGATGCAGGAGGTAGAAGGGTATATCTTTGCTGTTTGTTGCTTTGGGTTTCATTTTTATTTCATCTATCCCTTGCGGTACATAACTCTATTGCGCCAGTGGGCCTTTTCTATCGCCTATACTAAGGTAGGAGAATGTTTTATTTTAGAGATGGGAGGGGGTGAATTTTTAATTAGTCTTTGGGCGTTGTGGCTGGGCTAGAGGGGGCTCAGGGTGATCTGATTGGTGACAGATGTCTCTCAGGTGTAAGCTGAGTGCTTTAGTCTTATAGCTACACCCTGGTATGCTAAGTACACCTTCCGGTACACTTACCTTGTTACGACTTACCTCATCTTTGGCTATGGTGGGGGATTAGTTATCTGGGGTTGGTAGCTTGTGAGGAGGGTGACGGGCGGTATGTACGTGCCTCAGAGCCGGCTTAAAGTAGGCTTATGTTATCCTGCTTTACTGCTAAATCCGCCTTCCGGAGACGATTTCATGTCTCCTTCCGTTAAAAGTGTTCTATTTTAGAAAATGTAGCCCATTGCTTCCACTCCGTGGGCTATACCTTGACCTGTCGTGCTAACGGGGTGGTTATTGTGCTCACTGTGAGTCCCTCAATTGGGGTGAGCTGGCGACGGCGGTATGTAGGCTGTTTTTGGCGAGGAGTGGTAGGGTGTAGCGTGGGGTGTCGTTTACAGAACAGGCTCCTCTAGGTGGGTTTGGGGCACCGCCAAGTCCTTAGAGTTTCAAGCGTTTGTGCTCGTAATTCTCGGGCGGATGTGCTTTAGTATTGGGTACATCGGGATTTAGGGCTAGGCATAGTGGGGTATCTAATCCCAGTTTGAGCCCTAGCTTTCGTGGGGTTTGGTCCATCAGGCTTACTAGGATCGTTTTTAGGTTGGTCTTAGGGGTATCTTGGGCTTATGACAGCTTAGTTGTGTTTCGGTTTTCCTAGTTATTATGATAGGTTTTAATCCACTCTTTACGCCGTGTGACTGTTGGCTTGGGTTTCTTGTGTAACCGCGGTGGCTGGCACAAGATTTACCAACCCTGAGGTTGCTGTGACTAAGTCGAGCTTGCGCTCATTGCTTAATGTTAGTTACTGCTGAGTGCCCGTGGGGGTGTGGCTGAGCAAGGCGTCTTGGGCTACGGTTTGGGTAGTGTGCGCCTGATGCCTGCTCCTTTGGTCTTGGCAAGAGACTCAGGGCATTTACACTGGGTCGCAGATACTTGCATGTATACGTCTAGCAGGAGCCAACTGTAAGGTTAGGACTAAGTCTTTTGTCCTCGGGTTCTGTATTGCATACCGTCTTAGCATCTTCAGTGCCACGCTTTGAGGATTGTAAGCTACGGGGAC